TCCAGCTGTTCAACGGCTCCCCCACGCAGTTCTTCTGAATTTCGAATAGTATTCAAGATCCTCTGTTTTCGATTATCTAATAAATCACTTAATGAAAGTAGATTCTCTTTCCATTCATTTTAAAACTTCCACGATCCCTTCCCGAACCAAACATGAATCTTTCGATTCATTTGGCTCTCACGCTCAATTACTTATGATAAATTCCGGTATCTTTTTTTGAATGTAATGAGCCTATCCTCTATTCTCTCTTCATATTCCAAAATAAAAATATCAAAACCAATCACTAATCCAAAACCAAAAAAGCCGGAGGACTCTTCTGACCAAACAAAAATATGTAATTGTCAGCAAAATTGTTTCTTTTTTTTTTCAAATCCAAAAATCCAAAAAAGGTTTTCTTCCTTTATACACAATACATAGGTCGTCGATTCAGCATTGGATAAAAGGGGGGATTTAATCCCAATTTTTATAATAAGCGGTTCAAATCATTTTATCCATATGAGTGTTCTATATCGATAAATTATTCATTTTGAAAGCATCTATATATTACTAGTCATATAGTGGTAGAAAGAGTACCATGCTGCGTCTGGACTTCAAACGATTTAGCTTTAACCATAGTTAATGGTCCCATATTTTTGGTTGATAGAGAATCAAAGTGGATTTAACAACGAATCACGAAATGCTATGGTTCTTCCATATGATTTCTTTATTCAGAAGTCATTCGTGAGATCATGTACCTCTATTTCCTAGTTAGAACATAAAAAGTACAGCTGGTTGGATCCAACCTATTCTTGAAATAAACAACTCGCACACACTCCCCTTCCAAAAAAAACCAATACCCCAAGCACTACACTTAGATTTATTAGATTTGTTGCTAAAATATCAGTATTAAACCCGAAACTCCCGGCGGACGGCCAGTGGCCCAAAGAAACGAAAGAATGGGTTACATTTTTCATATGATCTCCTCTTATAGATAGACTAAAAAAAAGAACAGAGTTCTTTTTGTATCGCCCTGCCCCCCTTTATATATATTATATATATATAGAAATTTTACTATTTCTAAATCGAGTCAAAAAAGATTCTATTTAGAAATGGCGAATTACCCCCTTTATTGAAACACTTCCTAAAAAACCTAAAAGGGGGTTCCTTGGACTACTAACGGGAAGGATGAAAACGAGTGGGTATGCTAATTACTCATCCGCAAATCAGCCCTTCCCGTGGGTTATTTTCTTAACGAATAAGTAATTCTAGGAATGAAATCTTGATATAATTCGAAAAAGCAAATGACAGGTTCAAGGCAATAAAATATGCAAAAATTTTATTTTTCTTATTTCTATTTATAAGATTAAACAAAAGGATTCGCAAATAAAAGTGCTAATGCTACAACCAGGCCATAAATTGTTAAAGCTTCCATAAAAGCTAGACTAAGTAATAAAGTACCTCGTATTTTTCCCTCCGCCTCGGGCTGTCTCGCGATACCTTCTACAGCTTGACCCGCAGCAGTACCTTGACCAACTCCAGGTCCAATAGAAGCAAGCCCTACAGCCAATCCAGCAGCAATAACGGAAGCGGCAGAAATCAGTGGATTCATGATAAGTTCCTCATACAAAAAAAAAAAAGAAATGGTTAATGATACAGTCAGCCGATGAATTCTAACTTAATTATTCCGTCGCTACAATTCATCCAGTCGAAGTCACTACAAACTTCAAATTGAAGTAATAATCTTATTCAAGGATCAAAACTACTTTACTTCGATATCTGTTTTTAGTTCCTATCGACAAAGTATTTGCGAATCCGTACGACTTTCGTCCGTCCATTTCTTTGTTCCGAACCATTCTTTGAATTCTTCGATCTTTTTCTTGATTTCATCCGTTTATTCATTCAACTCACAATCCCAGAGGATACGGAAGGACTTCTATTGGAATACCCATCGAAATTTCTAGTAGTAGGGCAAATTGAATATATCTCTAGTTCATATATAACTAGTCAAAATATCTAATATCACATATACATGTCTTTCTTCCATAACGTAAACCTACTCTTCATTTATCTTAGATTCAATCGGATTCGAGAATCATTCGTCAAAAAAAAAGTTTACTTATAGCGTAGCAAATATTATTACATATAATATACCTAGCATAACCTTCCTCTCCGATCCGAATCACCCTATTTTTTCTGAATCCTTTTTTTGTAAATTCTTCTTTCCCTTTCTTTATCATTATCCCGCACGGATACAATCTAAATGAACAAATTGCTTAGGCCGAATCATTGGATAGAAATATAATTATTCGATTGATCTAAGTTGACGCAATTTATTATTTATGAAAATTTTATTTTGTTCAACCGCTGAAGAAAATCAACTGAAAGGGGAATCGTTCTATAGAGCATACCCCCCTTTTTACTCACACGTCGTAAACCACAAGAATTCTTATTCCAATTATGATTCCGAATAGGAGATATTCGGATTGGCTGACCAACAATATAAAACGAATATCTATTCAGGAGAGAATGGTATGATATAAGTGGACCAACCAGTAATTTTAGGAAAAAGATCTTTTAGATCTCTTTCCCTTTTTTATTTTACAACTCTCTACTCTAATATCTTTGGCTATTACTCTAGATTGTATATAGTGAGTTGTATATTTATATTTCATAATTTGATTGATTAGATATTTCATAATTTGATTGATTAGATTTTTTTGAGCCGCGCATACGTTGCCTTGGGATAAGCTAAAAAAAGAATCTTTCAAAAACTAGTCAATGATGGCCCTCCATGGATTCACCTATATAAGCCGCGGCTAAAGTTGCAAAAATCAGAGCTTGAATACCACTTGTAAATAATCCAAGGAACATGACAGGTATAGGAACCACTAAAGGTACTAAAGAAACAAGAACAACAACTACTAATTCATCAGCTAATATATTTCCGAAAAGTCGAAAACTTAGTGATAAAGGCTTTGTGAAATCTTCTAAGATGTTAATGGGTAAAAGGATTGGGGTAGGTTGAATATATTTCCCGAAATAACCTAATCCCTTTTTGGTAAGACCCGCATAGAAATATGCCACTGACGTGAGTAAAGCCAAAGCAACAGTAGTATTTATATCATTCGTGGGTGCGGCTAACTCCCCATGAGGTAATTGTATTATTTTCCAAGGAAAAAGCGCTCCTGACCAATTAGAAACAAAAATAAATAGAAACATTGTTCCAATAAAAGGAACCCAGGGGCCATATTCTTCTCCAATTTGGGTTTTACTCACATCTCGAATGAATTCAAGTACATATTCGAAGAAATTCTGACCGCTAGTCGGAATGGTTTGTGGGTTCCGAACAGCTAGAGTAGCTGAACCTAATAAGATAGCAATTACAACCCAAGAAGTAATAAGTACTTGGCCGTGGACTTGGAAATCTCCTATTTTCCAATAGAAATGTTGGCCTACTTCCACACCGGAAATATCGTATAACCCATTTAGTGTGTTGATGGAACAGGATAGAACATTCATATTGCCCTCTGAAAAAAATAAAGCTTTAAAGAAAATTATTTTGATTCAAACGTCTCTTTCTCTACGTGACTACTTGAATCCTATATATATTTATAATACCAATTTAATTCTTGAATACCAACGAATCACATAATATCCCCAGTTTTTTATCTCTTTTTAAGATTCAGAAATAGTAACTGATTAGATAACTCTATGAAATTTCTAAAGTAAGTTAAGTTATTTATCTTATTATTAATTATTAATCACGGATTTCTTATATAGCTAGAACGCCCTTCACAAATTGCGAATACTAATTTGTTAAGAATTAATTGGATTGAAGATATAGCGTCATCGTTGGCTGGAATCGAAATATCTGCAAGATCAGGGTCACAATTTGTATCGATTAAACAAATTGTTGGAATTCCCAAAGTGATACATTCTTGAAGGGCCGTATATTCTTCGTGTTGATCAATGATGATTACAATATCTGGTAACCCCGTCATATATTTAATCCCGCCCAGATATGTTTGCAAGTGAGATAATTGTCTTTTCAACAAGGCCGCATCTCTTTTCGTAAGACGATGGAGTCTCCCTGTTTTTTGTTCTGTTCTCAAGTCTCTAAACTTATGAAGTCTCGTTTCTGTAGTGGACCAATTCGTTAACATACCGCCGAGCCATTTTTTATTAACATAATGACACCGAGCCCTTGTTGCAGCCCATGCTACTAGGTCAGCTGCTTTATTTTTAGTGCCAATAATTAAGAATTGTTTTCCCCTACTTGCTGCATCAAAAACCAAATCACAGGCTTCTGATAAAAAACGAGCGGTTCTAGTAAGATTTATAATATGAATACCTTTACGCTTTGCAGAAATATAAGGGGCCATTTTAGGATTCCATTTCCTAGTACCATGTCCAAAATGAACTCCGGCCTTCATCATCTCTTCCAAATCGATGTTCCAATATCTTTTTGTCATTTCTCCCCACACCCCCTCTTTTTTTTTTTAAAAAAAAAAAAAAGAGACGAGGGTATCCTAAAATAAATAATTGTTCCGATGGAACCTTCTCTTCTACCGCAAATTCGCCGTAGATATACGACCTAAGCCATTACATTATTTCTTTCTATTCGTTATTAGCATTTTTACTATTACTAAATGAAATAAAATGTTTTCAAATAAAAGGCTGAATCCGCTTTTAGAAATCATTTAATCCTATACCTATAAATGATTGTTCTGATGTATCATGGAAATTCTTTGAAAGGCAAGAATCAAAAAATTTTCTGTGGTGGAACAAAATATCTCTCATTTCCCCCTCAAATAGATTATTATTTTTGGTTTCCAACGAAATGTTGTTATGTTGTCTCGAAGAGTGCACCAATCCCTCGAATCCGGTACCAACGGGTATCATCCCACCCAGAACAACGTTCTCTTTCAGGCCTTTCAACCAATCGATACGACCCCGTAGAGCTGCTTTTGCTAAAACTCGAGCAGTTTCTTGAAAACTCGCTTCGGATATGAAACTTTGAG